TTACCCTTCTTTTTTATTTATATATATATAGAAAAACTTCGATTATTGTAATTGTGACAAATAGGTTGATGGGGAAAAAAGACTCCCCACCTCCCCCCCAAAACAAGAAAATATACTAAAAACTAAAACGGGGCTCCAGCCTTGTATCTTGTCTTTATTCTTTTTTCAAGAGTTTTTTAGAATTTACTAACCACCCCCTAAATTCTTATTATATATATATATCCTATCAGCGAAGCGATTTATAGTTAATATCGATTAACCACAAACAACAGGTTTGTTAATTTCCTATTACGAATTAAATGGGCCTTTTTTTTGATTCAGATTATTCCAATGTTTTATTTTATGACTTATTTTATTTATGACTTATTTGTTTGTCGCACAAAAAAACTTTTTGAGTTTCCGGTAGAAAGAGATTTCCCTAATGACAACGCTTTTAAGGCTGCCCAGTATCCTTTCTCTTTCCAAATATTTTTACGAATACGCTTTTTTGATATAGAAGTACGTTTTTTTGGAACTGCCATTTAAAAATTAAGAGGTTACTCGTTGTTATAGTTGGATGTGAAAGACATCTATTGGTCAAAAAGAATCTATTCATTATCTAATTATTCTCTAGATAATATTATATTATCTTCAGAAAACAAAAAAAAATATATAGATAAAAGATATGCGAAAATCATACAAAATCTTACTATAAAAATAGCATTTAATTTTTTTTCAACAAAAAGTTTTTCTATATACACAGAATATTCGTAAGAAAGACTCGTTTTATTGATTCGTATCTTTATCTTTATTTGTTTTTATGATTAAACATCTATTTCTATAGAATCCGCTGTTGTACTATAGAAATTTAATTTGGTGAGACAAATAATCTAAAAAAAACCTTCCTCTTTGAGCTCTATCCATTTTTTTCTACATGTCATTTATACAGAATAAAAAAACCGAGGGATTTAAGAACCCATTACCTTATGAAAACTTTAATTTTTTCTATTAATTGGTCAAACTTGAGGAAAGAATACTCCCAAATTCCATTTTTAAATTAGAATCAAACTAATCATTAAAGTAATTAATCTGTTAAAAGATACATGGTTTGGTAAAAGAAATCTTAGTGATTTTTTTTTTATTAATTTGATTTTACCCCCCTTTGATAAATAGAAAAATAAATCTTATATAACTTATATAAAATGTTAGATATTATAGCGTTTTCTATAAATGTTTTTTATTGAAATGGAAAATAATCAATCAGTTTCATAATGAAACTAGTTAATGATTTGGAACAAACTAACTAAACAAACTAACTAAAAAGCGAGATTAGTACAAATTTTTTAACTTAGTGAATCCTATGATTCATATCGATTCATATCAGAATCATCCTTACTTTATGAATATAAAGTCATCTAATAATAATGAAAATTTAAATTTTCGTTATTTTAAGAAAATCTTAGTTAATATCGCTTTTATGAGCAAGTTGGTCATATCATTTGCCCCAATTGTAACTTCTTTATTTTAATATTTGAAGTATTTTGGAAATACTCAGAATAAGTAAGAATATATAAAATCTGAAAATTATCTTTAAGTTAGTACATCTCTTGATTTTTTTATTGACCCCTTTTGTTTTGAAATTGAAAGGGGGTAGGATCCGGTAAAACAGAAACAATTAATTAAGAATAAAAAACCTTTTTTATGGAACAGACATATCAATATGCGTGGATAATACCTTTCCTTCCACTTCCAGTTCCTGTGTTAATAGGAGCGGGACTTCTTCTTTTTCCGTCGGCAACAAAAAGTCTTCGTCGTATGTGGGCTTTTCAAAGTGTTTTTTTGTTAAGTATAGTCATGATTTTTTCGATCAATCTGTCTATTCAGCAAATAAATGGCAGTTCTATCTATCAATATGTATGGTCTTGGATCATCAATAATGATTTTTCTTTAGAATTAGGTTACTTGATAGACCCACTTACTTCTATTATGTCAATATTAATCACTACTATTGGAATTATGGTTCTTATTTATAGTGATAATTATATGTCTTATGATCAAGGATATTTGATATTTTTCGCTTATATGAGTTTTTTCAGTACTTCTATGTTAGGATTAGTTACTAGTTCTAATTTGATACAAATTTATATTTTTTGGGAATTGGTCGGAATGTGTTCATATCTATTAATAGGGTTTTGGTTCACACGGCCCGCTGCGGCAAATGCTTGCCAAAAGGCATTTGTAACTAACCGTGTTGGAGATTTTGGTTTATTATTAGGAATTTTAGGTTTTTATTGGATAACAGGGAGTTTCGAATTTCGAGATTTATTCAAAATATTCAATAACTTTCTTTCTAATAATCATAATGAAGTCAATTTTTTATTTGTTACTTTGTGTGCCGTTCTATTATTTGCCGGTGCGGTTGCTAAATCTGCACAATTTCCCCTTCATGTATGGTTACCAGATGCCATGGAGGGACCTACTCCTATTTCGGCTCTTATACATGCTGCTACTATGGTAGCCG